AATCAATCAATCCAAACAAATTTATGGAATTCTGAAAGCCGCAAGGATTCTTCGGATCTAGTCATACCATTCTATTGACAATTCCAAAAAACTGTTCATACTATGAACATAGTAGGAGGTCGGGCGGGGATGCCCCCATCGTCTAGTGGTTCAGGACATCTCTCTTTCAAGGAGGCAGCGGGGATTCGACTTCCCCTGGGGGTAGGGTACTACGAAAGGAAGTTGATCATGGATTATCCATAAGTCTAGAATGGATTCTTTCTGGGTCGATGCCCGAGTGGTTAATGGGGACGGACTGTAAATTCGTTGGCAATCTGTCTACGCTGGTTCAAATCCAGCTCGGCCCAATAATTCGCCGATCCATACGAGATGATATAACCAATTTCATTTGGACTCCAGAAACATGCCTAATCCGGAGGCGGGGGAAAAAAGAAAAGAATCCACTTTTCTGTTATATCTTTGTTTATTTGTTCCCACATATTCTGATCTTTCGATGGATTCTCAATCAATTTGACAATAGAATTACTAGTAATACGTGTCGTTTTCACTAAAGTCCATATCCCTGGAATATACATATACTGCGCGTGCCTCTCTTCTAACACGGCGATTCTAACTAGAAAGGGTTTGAATGAAAGCAAATAGGCATGCTGTACACCTTATTTCCCTGGGATTGTAGTTCAATCGGTCAGAGCGCCGCCCTGTCAAGGCGGAAGCTGCGGGTTCGAGTCCCGTCAGTCCCGACCTAGAATCGGCGGAATCCATCAATTCATAATTCATCTTTCTATTTTCTGTAATGTAAATAAGTACCAATGAGAGACCTATGTAATGTAGATTGGTACGATTGTTGGTAGTACCATATTCAGGATTCCAAGAGAGACCGTACTGGTCTGGCTTTTTTGATTCCTGATCTGTGAAATGGAATACCCATCTGTTTTCCGGGAGCCTATAACAAAACCAAAATTGGATTCGTTTATTGTACGATACAAAACGAACTTAACCTTACCCTAGTTACCCCGATAGAATATGAAAACTACCCCCCCCCTTTCGAGCTCCGATTTTATGTAAGCTCGGGCCGTAATCTAGCTCATTTAAATTGCACACTGAATTTTTGATAATTTGTGATAGATGTGTCCCAATCTAAGGAAAGAGTATATTCCTAAAAGAGAGATCAAAGAAAGATCTACCCCGCCCTCTTTTCTTAGTGAGGGAATGTACCATTTTTCTTCCTATTTGAAAGGGGTCTTATCGAAGAAAGAGCAAACGCCAAAAAAAAAAAAGAGTGAATTTCTCGAAATATTCGAGATTTTCGACCGGGACCCCTCTTTCTCACACCTCTTTGTCTGTCAAGAAAAGACGATCCTAAAACCCTTAGTTTAGAACTTAACTCCTTCGTTTTTTTTCCATTTCAGTTCTACTGTTTGGGACCAATGGAAGACGGGTCAGATGATACCTTCTCCGCTGATTGTATAAGGAAGACCATAGAAAAGAGTGGAAAAAAGAAAAAAATCAACGGGATTCTTGATTGGATCAGGAATCCAAAATTGGATTTGTTATGGATAAAGGATCTTCTTATGTTATATTATACTATGAAATTCTCGACGATGAATCCATTTGAGAGATCATATATTGGTATTCGTGATATGGATCCAATTCAATTTGAATATCAAATATCATCGGGAGGCAATTCATCTCATTGAATTTACAGGAGACGATTTCTCATCTCTATGGGATTAGATCCCGAGTTATTGTGAAGTAAAAAAAAAAACGATGAGATTATGGAAGTAAATATTCTCGCATTTATTGCTACTGCACTGTTCATTCTAGTTCCTACTGCTTTTTTACTTATCATATACGTAAAAACAGTCAGTCAAAATAATGAATTTGAATGAAGCTTGACTTCTTAGTTCTTATCAATGATTGAAGAAAGGAAAGGGATTCAAATTCCACGTCTTAAATGAAATAAGGGGGCTAGAATCAGCAGTATAGAAGATCCGATAGTATGGTAGAAAGAACTCTATGAACCTTTCTACCACACTATCTATTATTCTAGAAAGTTGTACTTTCTAAAGATCTAGGATAAGAACATGGGAATCCTTGAAATCGTTTTTTTTTTTTTTGATTGAAAGGTTTTTTTATTATTCATAGATTCCATTACTCGATTCCAGTAGAATTTTGAAATGGAGGTGTTTTTCTTTAGAAACGTTTTGCAGAACCATATATGAAATAATTGATACAGTTTCATTACTCAACTCAATGAGTCGTACCTCTAGAGTCCACTTCTTCCCCAGACTACAAGTGCAAGAGAAAATGTAAAGACTACCATTAAAGCAGCCCAAGCAAGACTTACTATATCCATGTGACTCATGTCCCCCATCTCTATGACTATCAAGGAATTCTTCCATTATTGATCACTACTATAATAATAGTGGAATCCATGGCGCAGAGTCAAAAAGGGATTCTGACCAAACGCTATTAAGAAATCAATTCAATAACTCCACCCACAAGAAGCTGCTATAAGATTTCTGGTAGAATCGGTAAGCATTAAACACAAGTAAGAGACGAAGTTCCTCCCTTGGTATTCTCAAGTATTATCAAGTGAATGTTATTAACGGAATATGTAGGAATAGTAAGACCTTTTCTTTCTTTTATTGCCCACGGAAACATGGACAATCAAGATGGAACACTACCTATTCCATATCTCTACCTCCCCCTTTGATCTAATACTTAAAGTCTCCCGACTGTCTCACAGAGACAGTCGGGTCTATTCGATTACATTCTTGATTGGGGGTGACCGAAAAGAAAGACGTTTTTTTTTCTGAGTCTATCAAAGGCAATTCTCTATCCAATCCAAGATTGGATGTCTGAGCATTCAGAGACTCTCGTAAGTCTGTATCCAAGGTATCTTACACCCTTTCCATAACTAATAATTGGATTCCCCATCCGACTATCCAATCTAACCCAAAACTCAGTCAGTAGACATAGTGGAAGGGAATCCGGAAGTCTTGCTAGCTAGACCTTCCTATACTAGAATCCTTCCTTGGAGCCTAGGCGCAAGGGTTGAGATCGAACAGAGTCTCCAGATTTTAAGAAGAAAGCAAGTACCAGCAGTCTTAGTCTTTTGATTTTACTCCGCTTCCGCTGGGGCAAAAATGCGTCGAGTTTTATCAGCCGAAAGATTAAGGGATTTCGGTTTTTTTTGTTGTTGATCAGGCGACACCCGGATTTGAACTGGGGAAAAAGGATTTGCAGTCCCCCGCCTTACCACTCGGCCATGTCGCCAAAATGATAGACAATAGCTAGAAAGATTTCCCCCTCTTTGGGGGCTATTCCTGAATCTCCTTTTTTTTATGGGATTTGCATCTGGAATCCCGCTTTCCTTATCCCTTTACTAAAGGAATCCTTCCTCCTTTCTTTGGATCCAGTTGGCTCCCTTCGATTGATTGTATCGTATCTCAAATCTCAAAACAACAAGAACTAAACCCCCCCTTTTTTAGATTGAAAGAGAAAATTTGGATTTTACATTACAGAAAAAGGGTAGGGCAAGCTTGGAACCATTAACTATTGACTTGAATTCATGAAAGGTTTTTGGATCTCAAATTGCGTTTAATCTAATGAAGTTGATGCACAACTAATCAGTATCCACTCTTTATCAACAATCAATCCCTTTCAATTCAGTTTCCATTATAACAAGAATTCTGTATCTATGTAAACCCCAGAACAGAAATTGTGACATAGATATCGCTAATTCAGGTATCTTAGCTATATATGCCTATAGGGAATTCGGGGAATTCTTATTATTCAGTGAATAATGGAATAGAAATTATGATATAGCACGGTCTGGTCTGTGTTGCCCCAAGTATAACTGGGATAGGAGATATGCGGATAGTTAGATAGCTATAGCTGCGTGTGCTTCCTAGGTCCAACCCCCCTTACCTACTTCAACCAGATTCCATGAATTCTACTATTCTACTACCAAACAACAAATGGGTAAAAATTTCTTTCTTCTCTGCGAATCCTTTTTTGAACATTTGAACAATGGAATCGGGGAAAAAGTGAAGTGCTAAAAAACTGTATTCTATACTGTTCCTGATTCTTCTGTCTTTCTCTCATTCATAGAGAACCGATCCAATCCTGAATCATTTCTTTTTCTGGTACCCAAAAGGGTCGTAATATCCTAAATTGGATGACTTTTGATATTCTATAACAAGACTCCACAAGTCTCATCGACAGAATTCTGTTTCTAGGAATGTTTTCTAAATTTGTATCTGTTGCAAATTCGAATTTGAGTAGAAAATTCTCTTTCTACCTCTCCCCACACGTATTTTATCCATTACTATTTTCTACATTACATATAGGATATGGAGTTGGGTCAAATTTCATGCGATTTAGTAAACAGAATATACATTCCATCATTGCTAGCTCGACCCAGAGGGTTCGATGAAGAATGAGCCAATAATGAATGGGATTTTTTTGAAAAAGGGGAAACTTCAGATGCTACAGGATGGAAATGAGGGAATGTCTACAATACCTGGGTTTAGTCAGATACAATTTGAGGGATTTTGTAGGTTCATTGATCAGGGCTTGATGGAAGAACTTTATAAGTTCCCAAAAATAGAAGATACCGATCAAGAAACTGAATTTCAATTCTTTGTGGAAACATATCAATTGGTAGAACCTTTGATAAAAGAAAGAGACGCTGTGTATGAATCACTCACATATTCTTCTGAATTATATGTACCTGCGGGATTAATTTGGAAAACCGGCAGGAATATGCAAGAGCAAACCATATTGATTGGAAACATTCCTCTAATGAATTCCCTGGGCACCTCTATAGTCAATGGAATATACAGAATTGTGATCAATCAAATATTGCAAAGCCCTGGTATTTATTACCGTTCAGAGTTGGACCCTAAGGGAATTTCTATCTATACCGGCACCATAATATCGGATTGGGGAGGAAGATCAGAATTAGAGATTGATAGAAAAGCAAGGATATGGGC